AAGTACCAGACGAAATAGAACGATCTTAGAAGGGGTATAATGAAATTCCTTGGTTGGCTCTTCCCAGAGGAATGATCTATTTTATTTGATTGATGGATCCAACATTAGAATTGAATTAAAAAAGAGAGTGTTTTTATTCGAACCGCCCTGTGATCTTCAACCAATTATGTGCTTCAATATAATTACCTGGAGTAAGCGATATAGCTTGTTTCCAATATTCAGCAGCTTGATCGGACCAAGCCTCCGCAATTTCAGAATCTCCCTGTCGAATGGCCTGTTCTCCCCGGTCGGAATAGGTGGTTCCTTCCCTTAGAACCGTACTTGAGAGTTTCCTACCTCATACGGCTCAGTAGTCAATTCTTTTGGTGTCCCATCTTAATCTATCTCCAACTGAATTAGATTTCTCGTAACGTAAATCTATCTCATTTTCTATCGGGTTAACCAGAGGAGGTTAATTATATGAGTTTCAAACTCTCATTTTGATCAATAATCAGTTTTATCTTTTCTCCCACCTTCAGAAGAATGAAGCACAGGCATCCTCCTCTATCGTTAGAATCTTCTGAAAGGTAACTATCTCGGTTTCATATAAAATAAAAATTCATATAGAATCTTTGAAAAAGACTTTCTCCCATAAGAAAGAAAGGACTTACTATCTTTGGGATCTGATGCTACACCGCTGCTCAATACCTTCTTAGTGGATCGACTCTATTACATAAGTTGATTCCTAACTTTTATCTCATATCATGACATAAGTAAGCAGTTCTTATTGTATCGACCCAAAAACCTCTCTAATTGATCTTTACGGTGCTTCCTCTATCAATTAGATCCTTTATCCATAGAATCCAGTATATAGGCCGTACTTATTTCTTCATATTTCGGATCCTATGAAGTTTCTTTCTTTGCTACAGCTGATAAAAATCGTCGCTTTGGACGATGCATATGTAGAAAGCCTATTTATTTTGTTTCTAGTATTTACTAGTAGATTTTTTTGCTTTCCTTCTTTCTATAGTGGAGATAGTCGCACGTAATGACAGATCACGGCCATATTATTAAAAGCTTGTGGTAAGAATGGGTTTCGTTCTAGTGCACGGAAATAATATTCCAAAGCCTTCGTATGTTCTCCGTTGCTTGTGTGGATAAGGCCTATGTTATAGAGTATATAACTTCGATCATAGGGATCAATTTCGAGTCGCGTAGCTTCATAATAATTTTGTAAAGCTTCCGCATAATTTCCTTCGGATTGAGCTGACATCCGTTACGGTCGTTCATTCTATTCAAAGAATCTCCGTTCCAGAACCGTACGTGAGACTTTCATCTCATACGGCTCCTCCCTTCTGTGCATAGTAATAAGGGGAATAATCTAGGGAATCAAAAAAGATTGAAATATTCTCATTATGAACTGATGGGGGCTGGTGTTTTTACAAGAAATCTCTAGCCAGCCTTCCTGCAAGAGGTCCATCTTTTCTTAACACCAAGCGTGTTGATGCTAGATAGAAATCGTAACTCCAACAATTTCTTTGTCCTCAACGCCTTCTATTTCCAGGAATTAGTCACTTCAACGATCTTCGATGGTTATACGGGTATCCAAAGGACAAACGAGATGGATGTTTGTTGTCCCAACCATTCTTGTTAGTCCCGATCCCAATAAGGAAAAGGGGTCATTTATAACAAAGTTTTTGTGTTGTTGATTCCTAGGTGTAGTGCTTCTTCCCCTATGCGGCCTATTGGTACTAGTGGAGTAGGATTGACCTGCAACCCATAGGTGTAACCTCTCGCTCAATACTAGAATCGACAGTTGAAGCATCTGAGGCTGCATCAATCGGGGATACACGACAGAAGGACTTGTTCTATCTCCAAACTTCACCTTCAATAAGCTTAGGTTTATTTCAAGAATATTTTTTCTTTGTATCCCGAATCACGTCTCTTTCTCGTAAGACTGAAGAAGGTCGGTAAATAAATCATAACATAATATTATAACATAATATTAAAATATTATAACATAAATTATAACATAATCATAATATAATATTAAAATATAATATTAATATAATAAAACATAATATTAATTAATATAATAAAACATAAAATAAAACATAATATTAATATAATTATTATAATTATAATAATATAATATTAATATAATATAATATAATATTAATATAATATTAATATAATATAATAATTATTAATATAATATAAATTAATATAATATAAATTAATATTTAATATAATATTATTTAATATAATATTATAATATTATAATTATAATATTTAATATAATATTATAATATTATAATTATAATATTATATAATATATATATATTATAATATATATATATAATAATAATATATATATTATATATATAATAATAATAATATAATATATAATAATAATATATAATAATAATTCATAATTATATTATTATATTAATAAAATATTAATAAATAATTATATTATTATATTAATTATATTATTATATTAATAAATAATAATAATAATATATAATAAGAATTCATAATTATATTATTATATTATATTAATTATATTAATAAATAATAATATATAATAATATAAATATAAATAATAATATATAATAAGAATTCATAATTATATTATTATATTATATTAATAAATAATAATATATTAATATATAATAATATAAATATATATAATATAAATATATAATTATAAATATATAATTAAAAATAGAATATATAATAATATAAATATATAATTAATATATAATAATATATAATTAATATATAATTAAATATAAATATATTATAATTATAAATATATAATAATATATAATATATAATATAATATAATAATTATAAATAAAATAATTATAAATAATATAATATAATAATTATAATTAATATTAATTATAATTAATATTATTAATTATAATTAATATAATTAAAAATATAATTAAAATAATTAAATATTAAATATATTTAAATATAAATATATTAATATATTTAAATATAATATTTAAATATAATATATAATAAAATATATAATATATAAATATAAAAATATATTTAAATATAATATAATATATAAATATAATATATAATAAAATATATAATAAATATAATATAATAAATAATTAAAAAATATAAATAATTAAAAAATAATTAAATATTAAATATATTATTTAAATTTTTAAATGAAATATTAAATATATTATTTAAATATAATAATAATATTTAAATATAATATATAAATTTTAAATATAATATATAAATATTTAAATATAATATATAAATTTAAATATAAAAATATAATATATAATAAATATAATATAAATTAAATATTAAATATATTATTTAAAATTTAAATATAATAAATATAAATATAATAAAAATATAAATATAATAAATATAATATAAATATAATATAATAAATAATTAAATATAATATAATAAATAAATTAAATATAATAAATAAAATAAATAATAATTAAATATAATAAATAATTAAATATTATTAAATATTAAATATATTAAATATATTAAATATATTTAAATTTAAATAATATAAATATAAAATAATATAAATATAATAATAAATATAAAATATAAATATAATAATAAATATAATAATATAAATAAAATAATATAAATAATAAATAAATATAATAATATAAATAATATAAAAATAAATAATAAAAATAAATAAAAATAAATAATAATAAATAAAAATAAATAAAAAAAAAAGAATCAAATCGCACCATCTCTGTAATAGGTAAATGCCTCCTTTTCTCCCGAAGTTGTCGGAATTACTCGTAATAAGATATTGGCTACAATTGAAGAGGTCTTATCAATAAAATTTCCATTTATCCGAGATCTAGGCATAGTTTACAATCTATTCTATAATTCTTCTCATTACCCCCCTCGGGGGAAAATGATCCCACAAACAAAGGAATTGTACAGTACGAAATCACATAAAAACAGATTCATTCTAAAAAAAAAAAGATGTGGACTTTCCACTCAAATTGTCCCCTTTGGACAGGGATGGATAGGAAATGTTGGAATCCGATTGGATTTCAGTCCAATGTAGTATACCAAATCTTACGATTTTATCGAAGTGGAGGAATCGCGGGATTGCATTTTTTCTACAGATTCGGATAACTCGAAGAGTTTTTATTTGATTATGATCCAAAGAGGAAAAAGAATCAAATAACCATTCCATGAATAACCATCCATTTTGTGTGAATAGCGTGTATACACGATACAATCTAAATTAAATAAAATATAAAAAGAATAGGACGACTGATGAATTTGTAATAGATCCATTGGGTAGCTCATGAGAAGAGTTGTTGTTGAGAAATCGGAAACTAGAAAAGAAAGGCATTTTTGAATTCCTATGGAACCATAGTATAGTATAAAATAGAGTTCGTTGACTTGTTCCAATTCATTGGTTTAATGCGATCCGGTATAAATATCCGAATAAGATGAGAGGGCCATCGTCTTGACAAAATGAATAGATATATATTTTTGTTAATGTTATATTTAACAAGTAACAATTTAACAAGTAACAAGAAAAAAATTTGTTTTTTTATCCCTCGAGCCTCGAAAGAAGACCTTTCTTTGACGAAAAGTTTTCGATTTATAATTGATTGGTCGTACTCGTATTGAAATAGAATAACTCACTATTCACTTGGGTTTTGGGCCATAATCCTGAGATTATATAGGAAAGATGGCCGAGTGGTTCAAGGCGTAGCACTGGAACTGCTATGTAGGCTTTTGTTTACCGAGGGTTCGAATCCCTCTCTTTCCGTACCTTCACCTAATTCACCAATGTTACAGACCGCAATGTATCAAATCAAATAACAACGGATACCATTATCCTAATCTAACAGTAACAGTAAGTCCTTTCTTTTCTAGAGATTCTATAAATTACTGTGGTACAGAAAATATCGGAAAGAGTGGACAAGGATTGAGAATCTAGCCGCGGATCCATTTGCGATATGTGAATGGGGGAAAAACAAAATCCGGATTAAATCCCTTAGATCTATTTACTTCGGCGAAAAAAGGGGACAAAATTGTCTGAAGCTTTGTTATTTTAATTAGGTTCAAGTCTGACGAGAATAATATTCCACGACTAGCAACTCATTTATTTTCAAACCTATCCATTTACTATCTATTATTTGATTTACTATTCCTTTATATTGGAATGGGTCAAGAGCCAAATGTTTTGGCAACTCCTCGCGTGGGGATGAATCCATATAATTTTGAATCAGAGCTCTGGATCTTTGTTCATCCCTCGTAGTAATAATATCGCGAGGTTTACAGCGATAACTTGGGATATCCACTATCCGACCATTAACTAAAATATGTCTATGGTTAACTAATTGTCTGGCTCCCGGTATGGTCGAAGCCATACCCAATCGAAAAAGGGTGTTATCTAAACGCATCTCAAGTAGTTGTAGTAAAACCTGACCCGTTGACCCTTTGGCTTTTCCAGCGATACGAACATATCTAAGTAATTGCCGCTCTGTCAGACCATAATGAAAACGCAATTTTTGTTTTTCTTCTAGACGAATACGATATTGAGATCTTTTCCCGGAACGCGATTGGTTTCTAAGATCACTTACGGATCCAGGTCTTTTACTGGTGAGTCCCGGTAAAGCCCCCAGACGACGTATTTTTTTGAAACGAGGCCCTCGGTAACGAGACATAAAGACTCCTTTTTTTATTGAAATTCAATTTTACAGAATAAAGAATAAAATAAATAAATTAAGAATTAAGACTGAACTAAACGAAGCTAAATCCACTGAAGTACTACAAAGAATAATTAAAATTAAATGAATTGTATCAATATCTGGATTATTTTGTATATTATATATAGGAATATAGGAAGTATATAGGAATATAGGAAGTATAGGAAGTTAAGTATCCCTTCCTTGATTTGTTCTGTAGAGATCTAACTACTCCAGTCCGTTTTTTTTTATTCATAGTTGTAAGTTCCCGCAACATAATAGATTGTTGACCCGACATCGACATGTTGACCCGACATCGACATTTGGAGAAAAGGGAGAAGTCTTTTCAATATTTCTTGATCTCAAGGAGGCATTATCAATCATGGAAAAAAATTGAACAAAACAAATACAAATAGAGAAAAGCCGGCTATCGGAATCGAACCGATGACCATCGCATTACAAATGCGATGCTCTAACCTCTGAGCTAAGCGGGCTTACGTAACAGAAATAGTGCATAGGAATTCGGGAAACTACTAGGATCTTAGCCATTGTCTATTAATAGTATCATTGTCTATTAATAGTATATTAATAGTAATTATAATTATTAATTATAGATTAATAGTAATTATAATTATTAATTATAATTATAGATAATATTTATAGATAATATTATAGATAATAATAGTAATAATAGATAATACGACTTCTTATATTCTTATATTAGTTATTATATTAGTTATTAGATAGAATTTAGTTATTAGATAGAATCTATATAATCTATAATCTATAGAATCTATATATAATACTAATTTATATGGTTTATGGTTTAAAATAGATTAAAATAAAATATAATGAAATAGTTAAATAGAATTTCTAGTGTATTGAAAATTCTTATAGTTTCGTTTTTTTATAGATAATATTCTCATTCTAATACTCATTCTAATAATAATTAACTTATTAATATTTTATTAATATTTTAATATTCTTATTTTTTAATATTCTTAATTTTAATATTTTTTTTAATATATTATTTTAATATTAATTATTAATAATAATTCACTTAGTTAGAGTAGTTATAACAGATTATATGAATACTATTAGAGTATTATAGTAAGTATATGGTATTATAGTAAGTATATGGGATCAGTCCTAAGGAAAAGATAAGGATAAGGCTGCAATCCAGATCATAATGAGACATTCCTCTGGTTTCATTCGGAAAGGGAGGAGGTAGGACGACAAAAAAGAAGAATGAATTGAATATCGACCGTTCCAGTATTCCATATAGCACGGGAAAAAAAGAGAGGGAAAAACATCTATATGTGGGATATATCCATCCATATTGAATTGCGGATACATCAATGATAGAATAATTTCTGATTAAACCAAATATGGGTCTGGTCCTCCGATAGAGATAAAAGAGTATGGGCAAGAAATAGAGACGCTTTTTCGATATAGGAATAGGTATCCGTATCTAATGAATTCAACGGTTAAATGAAGAGTAAGTAGGGGTGGGATTACAATGAGATCTCGGTTTCATAAGTATAAGTAAGGGAAAGGGGGATATGGCGAAATTGGTAGACGCTACGGACTTGATTGGATTGAGCCTTGGTATGGAAACCTACTAAGTGGTAACTTCCAAATTCAGAGAAACCCTGGAATTAAAAATGGGCAATCCTGAGCCAAATCCTGTTTTCAGAAAACAAACAAAAGTTCATAAAGCGAGAATAAAAAAAAAGGATAGGTGCAGAGACTCAATGGAAGCTGTTCTAACGAATAGGGTTGACTTTACTAC